ATGATACTCATCCACGCTTGAAACGTATCTTAATGCCGGAAAGTTGGATAGGATGGCCCTTACGTAAGGATTATATTTCCCCCCATTTTTATGAAATCCAAGATGCTCATTGAATACTAAGAAAAATTTTCCGCTTATTCTAAAATTTCAAATATTCAAAGATTGTACGTTCTGTTCTAAATTAACTAGAATAATGGAAGTCTCATTTCTATTTTGGAATTCTTTTGGGAATTCTCGATAGGCTGGCAAAAAAAAGACAATAAAAAAGAGAATTAGGAATTCATTGATTCTCGCATCCCAGTTATTTGGTTTGGAAGATACTTATTTCATATGAGCCGAAACAATAGGATGAACAAAAGGAGTTCTCCATCAGAAAGTTTTACGTCGTTTTGTACGACGCACATTACTTAGAAGGTTTTAGAAAGTTATGTAGATAGGAATGAATAAATAAAATATGAAAGAAAATACAAAGAAATGAAAGGGTATGGAATTCTCTTTATTTGGATCTGAACTGAATCTTGTCTATTAAATATTAAATTCAACCCATCTATAAATATAAAATAGATAAAAAAAATAGATGGGGTATATCTCGGCAAGATGAATCAAACTATGGATTATTATTTAAACTATACTCTAATTTAAACTATAATATAAATGAATATGGATGTCGATTCATATCAATTAATTTAAAGAAACTCGACCAATTTAATCATGTGCCAGGAACCAGATTTGAACTGGTGACACGAGGATTTTCAGTCCTCTGCTCTACCAGCTGAGCTATCCCGACCAGTCCCAATGCAGCATCCTTAATTTTATTAGAGGATGGGGTCTTTGTCAATTAACAGTACGCACGGGGTTTTTTCTCAAAGATGTTCATTTTGATATATTCTCATATATAACATGTAATAAGAGAAAGGCATTTCTCCCCAGATCTATTTATAAACTAAAAACTAAACGAATCAAATAGAATATAGACAAATAGAATATAGAATAGGGCGGGTGCGTCGGGAATTTTCAACCCGTAAGAAAATAAAAGGGGATAGGCAAAAGGGTCGGGGAAGAAAAATAGGCTTTTTGGGGATAGAGGGACTTGAACCCTCACGATTTTTAAAGTCGACGGATTTTCCTCTTACTATAAATTTCATTGTTGTCGGCATTGACATGCAGAACGGGACTCTCTCTTTATTCTCGTCCGATTAATCCGTTCGTGAAAAGATCTACAGGCTGTGGGTGAATCGTTTGATACAGTCTGTATATACCCCTCTTCTTCATCCTTTTGGGATTTTTGGTAGAAAGGTTTCTTTACCAACGCAACCAACTCCATTTGTTAGAACAGCTTCCGTTGAGTCTCTGCACCTATCCTTTATTTCTTTCTAAGCCTTTCTTTTTGCTTTTTCGAAAAATAGGATTTGGCTCAGGATTGCCCTTTTTATTAATTCCAGGGTTTCTCTGAATTTGAAAATTATCACTTAGTAGGTTTCCATACCAAGGCTCAATCCAATTAAGTCCGTAGCGTCTACCAATTTCGCCATATCCCCCTCTTTTTGTTTTTAGATTAGTAGTTTATTGTGAGGTCGCTCCGCCCTTTCCTTTTTTGATTTCTACTGGAACCGTTGACTGAGAGTGTTTTCTCTTCTTTGATTTCTTACCAATCCTCTCTAGGAAACCCTTAGTTGGTACAACTAAAACTAAATAGGATTTTATCATTTCTGTATCCACAATTCAATATATATTGATATATATAAGATATATATATATATCTACCTGTCACTCTTCCCGTAACCTTTTGCATACTTGAACGGTCGATTTTTTTTGTCGTCCTAATTTCCGCATTTACTACTTATATCCTTATGAATGAAATGAATGAAAACGGAAGAATGCCTCATTCGTTATAACGAATTATTCCTAGATAATATATAAAAAAATAATCTCAAAATAATCTCTATTAAAAAATTGTTAATATTATTAATTTATTCGTGATAAAGAAATTCAACTTCTATGTTTTGAATCATTCTATTAATCGTTATGTTATATAATATTAACAATTTTTTTGATTTTTTTTTAATTAGTTAAATTTGAGTTAAAATTTGATATTCTATTCTTTTATCTAGGATTGGATTCTGATTAGATAAGAAATATTAATTAGTAAATAAGATACCAATACTTTAGTGTATTGTTATTTTATTGAATTACTATGCATAGAAAATGAATCCTACGTGAGCCCGCTTAGCTCAGAGGTTAGAGCATCGCATTTGTAATGCGATGGTCATCGGTTCGATTCCGATAGCCGGCTTTTTCCTATTTATTAAACTTTTCCATGATTGAAACTGCCCCTTTAAAATTAAAGAATGTTGAAAGAAAGGGTATCGTCCACCCCTTCCAAATACAAAAACAAATAAAAAATTAGAAATTTCTTAAGTTATAAGAGCTTCCAACTCTGTCAGGTGTCAGGAAAAGGAATCCTTTCCCTATAATAGACATTAGAAAGGGGTCTGTATAT